TTGTTAATTTTTAGTCATTGAGATTAAGGGATGATTCAGATTAATATTTAGGAATAGATCTTACCTCTATTTTTATCTCCTCAACGAAATTGAAATGATTGAAGTTTTTCTATTTGGAATCGTCTTAGGTCTAATTCCTATTACTTTAGCGGGATTATTTGTAACTGCCTATTTACAATACAGACGTGGTGATCAGTTGGATCTTTAATTGAGTAAGATTTCTTTTTTTGATTGACCTCCTCCCCGCAGGAGGTCAATTTTGACTTGTAATTCCATCCATTTTATTGTTATTCAGTATAACAAAGAAGAACATCACGCTCTGTAGGATTTGAACCTACGACATCGGGTTTTGGAGACCCGCGTTCTACCGAACTGAACTAAGAGCGCTTTCTTTTTTTATGATAGCAGACACAACTGTAAAAAAAAGATTCTTTTTGTACCCTGAAAAATACATCTTGCATGTATATAGTATGAAAAAATGAAAAATTATGCCTAATATTAATTAATCCTCCGTTACTGTTCATAGGAGAAGTAATAGGTAGGGATGACAGGATTTGAACCCGTGACATTTTGTACCCAAAACAAACGCGCTACCAAGCTGCGCTACATCCCTTTTTTCAATTGTTGTATAGTCCCATTGTACAAAAGGCCCGTCTTGTTTTCCACATCATTATTTTCTTCTTTACCCATAAAAAAATGAGATTTTCTTGCTATTTCATTTCTTCTTTTTGGTCTCATATAATATATAGACTTAAAACCTAAGAAAAGAAGAAATATTTATCGGTAATACTCAGGAGAAGAGAGTCTGTCATCTTTTTTTGTTTTAAGGACAAGAAAATCGGTCCATTTGCGTAAAAATATAAGCGATCTTTAAAGAAATAAAGAAGGAGGATTTCCAATGCGGGATATAAAAACATATCTCTCTGTGGCACCCGTGCTAAGTACTATATGGTTTGGGTCTTTAGCGGGTCTATTGATAGAAATTAATCGTTTCTTCCCAGACGCCCTGTCATTCTAGTTATTGACATGAGAAAAAATAAACAAAATAAAAGATAGAAAAAATTCCATTTCTCTTTCCCTTATCTTTTTTTCGATTCTTTAGTATGGGAAAGAGAAAAAGAAAATAAAAAAATGATCCTCAGCATGGCATCGAGTAAATCGAAAATCGAATTTGGGAGAATAAAGAATAAAATGAAAATGCGAGTCTAGAGTGGTCTCCCCACAAAATTCTAGAATAGAACATACTTAAAGGAAATATTGGGATTAGGATAAGACTAATTGATAGTTAGAAAAAATTGTATTTTTTAATTATTACATTATAACGAAGACCTTCGTTATAGTGTAATAATTAGCTAGTGGTAATTTCTATTGATTTTTTCATTTTATGTTCTTTTCTTCGAGAATAAGAATAGAAGAGTTGAGTTGATCCAAAATCAAAAGAAAGGAGGTTTCATGGCGAAGGGTAAAGATGTCAGGATAAGAGTTATTTTGGAATGTACCAGTTGTGTTCGAAAGGGTATCAATAAAGAATCACGGGGAATTTCTAGATATATTACTCAAAAGAATCGACACAATACATCCGGTCGATTAGAATTGAGAAAATTTTGTCGTTATTGTTACAAGCATACGATTCACGGGGAAATAAAGAAATAGATTGAACAGAACCGTGTAGCTAACCCCTCTAAAGAGTATAAAAAATACAATTATATATATATATATAATTATGTATATATAATAGGAGAATATATATGTATATAATATACACAAGATATATATGTATATAATATACACAAGATATATATGTATATAATATACACAAGATATATATGTATATAATATACACAAGATATATATGTATACAATATACACAAATAAAATACAAATAAAATACAAATAAAATCCTATTTCGGTCCAATTTAAAATGAATCAAGAAATAGGATTTTATAGATAAGGAATAAACCATGGATAAATTCAAGCAACCTTTTTATAAATCCAAGCGACCCTTTCATAAATCCAAGCGATCTTTTCATAAATCCAAGCGATCTTTTCGTAGGCGTTTGCCCCCAATTGGGTCGGGGGATCGAATTGATTATAGAAACATGAGTTTAATTAGTCGATTTATTAGTGAACGAGGAAAAATATTATCTAGACGAGTAAATAGATTGACTTTGAAACAACAACGATTAATTACTATTGCTATAAAACAAGCTCGTATTTTATCTTTGTTACCTTTTCTTCTTAATAGTAAGAAGCAGAAAGCATTTGAGAGAGCAAAGCCCATTCCTAGAAATAGGGATAAAAAACGATTTAAGAGAGAGAAAGGATTTAAGAGAGAGAAAGGATTTGAGAGAGAGAAAGGATTTGAGAGAGAGAAACGATTTGAGAGAGAGAAAGGATTTGAGAGAGAGAAAGGATTTGAGAGAGCAAAGTCCATTCCTAGAAATAGGGATCTTCGAACCAGAAATAAATAGGCCTACTATACTCCACTCCTCAATTGACTCAAAACTTCAAAGAGAACTCAACATCAGATAGATGCTTTGTTCAAAAGGGATGTCAAATGCGGATTTGATTCTTGTGTTCTAAGAAAAAAATGGGAGAAGAAGAAAGAATTTTTTTTTTGAATTGAAACATGCTCGTTCATTCCTACTACTTATTTATCTTAATTCTTAATTTACTTTTATTATATCTTCCCGGAGTTCATTCTCCGGGGAATTTTTTTTTCAATCATTCCCGCATATAATATGGAATCATATAATATAGAATATATATATATATATTACTTGATAAGATAATGTCTTTTATTTGCTAATTTTATTGGAAATAATGGAAAGACCATTTTTATTTGATATAGCTATTTGCGCAAGTATTTTACGATTAAGAAGTAATTGCTTCTTGTACAGATCATGTATTAATCTACTATAACTATAGGATAGTTCATTCTCACGAGTTACTGCATTTATCCGAGTAATCCACAAACGACGAAAATCTCTCTTTTTCCTGCCTCGATCTCGATGAGCAGAAGCCAAGGCTTTCATTTTTTGTTGAGTAATAGTTCGATTAAGTCTTGAATGAGCCCCTCCAAAGGCTGATGCAAATGAACGCGTTTTTGTTCGACGTCTCCGAGCTATATATCCTCGTTTAACTCTGGTCATTGAATCCAATTCAACTTTGATGAATAACTAATTGATTTCAATTCTTTCAGTCATTCTCTTTCCTTCTCCCTATTAATTAATAACAAACCGGGTTATTCCAATATATAAAATAGAAATTCCAATGGCTTTTGCTGCTATAACCTTCCCAACCACAATTTTTGATTTCTGGTATTTCATTATTTCACCTAGAAATAAGAAAAATTCTACCGATACTAAACTAAATAGAAAAAAAATAAATAGTGGGTTCCATCGTTTCTATGGTTACTTCTTAAACGGTGAGGTCCTCTCTATACACCGGAGCCCCCTTCCTCATTTAATCAATCTTATTAGTAACTTGTACAGTTCCCATTCTTTGGCTCTACCCATGAATTATATAATAATAGGTCTTTTCACAATAAGAGCTATCCATACAGTGACGGCATTTAATTATGAAAGTTGGCTAGGTAGCTGACCCTCTTAGTCCGTTATTTCAAGAATAGGAGCATAATATTGTTGCTTCTCAAATATCATGCATTTCCCCCGCTTAGTGGATAACCATTTGATTTGCTACCAATGGGGAATTGCTTCTCATCCCCAATCGAGGTGATTGGATTTGCACCAATAGAAACCATAAATTCCATAGACAATAGGGGTATATAATAAGCCTTTATTTTTCGTTTAAATAATAAGTAAAATGAATCCATCGTTTTTTCTATCTATTCTACTTATTAATATTGGAAAAATGATCTCATTTGTTCGAGCTTATGATCTGAACGAGTCGCACATACACCCTAGTACATGTTCCTCGGCGCTGAGGGCATCCTCGAAGAGCGGGAGATTTCGTAACATTTCGGATTGGCTGTCTTGGGTTTCTAATAAGTTGTTTAATAGTTGGCATGTTAAATCGTATATATTATGGAATTAGAATGGGCTGGTTTAGGTCGATCTTAACCCAATAATTATGAATTATTTCCATTCAATTGAATGCATATTTTATCGGTGTGAAATATGCAATATCAAATCATGAAAAATGGGAATTAGGGTTTGATTGAAATTCATGGATTTACACGGGATCCTCAGTGTCTTCGAGTCCTACAAGATCAACAATGCCATAAGCTTTGGCTTCTACCGCTGACATAAAAACATCCCTTTCCATGTCTTCGGATATAACCCAGAAAGGGGTTCCCGTTCTTTGTGCGTAAACCCTTGTGAGGTTTTCGCGAAGTCTCAGTATCTCTTCTGCTTCCAGGACCAATTCCCCTGTTGCTGCTTCAAAACGGGAACTAGCGGGTTGGTGAATCATAACCCTGATGAATATAACATCATGAAAGGTTCTTCTATCTCGCGTGATTAGTCGAAAGAAAGGGATAACAAATGCCACAAATAAAAGATAGAATTGAACAACCGTACAGGCATTTTTTATGCATACGGCTCTGCAATAGAATTTCCTTTTCCCTTCTTCTTTCCATTGAAGAAAAAGACAGAAGAGAGACAAAAAGAATCCATTCGATTCAGATTGTTGAATAATCCATTTACCACCCTTCTTTTCGTTAAAAAATACTATGATGGTTCTGTTGCTTTATATATTTCTGTGATTTAGCAATCCCAAGGTTTTTTCTGATCCGATCAAAATAAGAAAAAAATGATCTTTTTTTTTTCATTTTCTTACTCTTTCTTTCAGAAATAGCAAAAAGAAACTTTTCCTGTGTAAGAAAAATGGTTTGTGACGCTGAAAGAGGTCTCTGACACATAATATTAAAAAAATAAGACCAAATTCGAAAATGACCCTGGTTTCATACTACTATTTCGATACGTAATCTTGTGTTACGAAAAAAACAAAAAAGGATTTGTTTGTATCAAACTTAAAGT